GGAGAGTTGGTGAATATTGGGTGGTGGTTTATGATTGTGGTTTGTGTTTTTGTTTGGTTTTTGTGATGGGTTAGTTTTAGGATAAGTTCAGTATTTGTTTTGGGGTGATGAAAGGTGAAAAATAAAAAAATTGATGTGTTTTTGTTAGCAGAAAATATAGAGGAAAGTTAATTGAAAGTATGATGATGATTGGTTATTTGGATGATGCAGGGATATGTGGTTTAGTTGTTTAATGAAAAAAAATAAAAATGTCAAGATAAAAAAAAAAATGATGCGTAAAATGGAATTTAAACGCTAGTTCCTAGAAAATGATAAAATTATCAATATGTCCGGCAACCATTACACTATCTGTTGTCTAGAGGTAGGTAGCGCGCCCTCCATGAATGGGGTCAAAGTGCATCAGTGCCAAGTTTGCGACGACCTTATCCGTCAGACCATGACATTCTGGGTGTTAGGGGATTCATATGCTCGCCGGTCATATGATGGACATGTCAAGAGGAAGATAACACCTGCTCTGCACTTGAGGGGCTTATTGAAGAGACGCTAAAAAAAAANNAAGTGTAAGAGGTCGGTATGCCGCGATAACGAAAGTAGGGAGGAGTATTCAACCGACCACTTGTATCAGTGAAGAGCAAGTGAGAAGGAGTTAATAAGGTTATGTTCCTGAAGTTACAACCACTAGCGCAAAAGAGCAAGGTTAGGAGATGTATGCGCCTGCAGTGCAAGAACCTAGGGTACATACGACGTTGAGTAGCTCGGTTCTCGTGAGAAGCGCGATCAATAGATAACCATGTCCTCTGGCTTGGGAGTTCTTGAAGGCTGTTGGCTGAGAATATTACCTAGGAGGTGGGCGAATTCAGTAGACTAGGAGAATTCAAAGGTGTACTGGGACATTCCTCGTTTGGTGAGTGGGTGTATAGCATAGTAGATAAGTTACTGGGTCTCTGGGTAACGCTTGCTGCTTGGCCGTTGGTAGGAACACTTGGGCTATATGGTACCTGAAACAAGAATGTGTCTGGAAGTGTATTGGCCGAATTGAGGTCTGTTTTGGAGATAATGTTTGGGTTTATGGTGGACGAGCATTACATATACCTTGGATTATCCTACATTACATAGTCTGTCTGATGGGGCGGAGAGTGTGATGCATATTATACATACCCTTAAAGCAAGAAGAAAACGCGCTGGGGGGGGAAGGGGGGGGGTGGTTTGAGGGTTGTATCTAGGTGTTCCTGTAGTTAAATTTTGTAACGACGGCTTTTCAGGCCGTAGATCTCGGAGAAAGGCCGAGTGGGAATTTATGATGGAATTTGTATTGTTTCTTGGATTGTGTTTTGTTTTAGGGGGGTTAGCGGTTGCATCTAACCCTTCTCCTTATTATGGGGTGTTAGGGTTGGTTGTGGCGGCGGTTGCGGGGTGTGGTTGGCTAGTGAGTTTGGGGGTTTCTTTTGTTTCTTTGGTTCTTGTTATGGTCTATTTAGGTGGGATGTTGGTAGTGTTTGTTTATTCGGTGTCGTTGGCGGCGGATCCTTATCCGGAGGCTTGGGGAAGTTGGGGAGTTGTTGGTTATGGTTTTGGGATGGGGTTGGTTGTGGTGGTGGGGCTTGTTGTAGGAGATGTGCTGGGGTTGTTGGTGGATGGGGGGACTGTGAATAGTGGGGGTCTGTTATCGGTTCGGTCTGATTTTAGTGGGGTGGCTGTGTTGTATTCGGATGGAGTAGGGTTGCTTTTAATTGGGGGGTGAGGGTTGTTGTTAACTTTGTTTGTGGTGTTAGAGCTTGTGCGGGGGTTGTCTCGAGGGGCTATTCGGGCTGTTTAGTGGGAGGGTCAGGAAGTAGTTTAGTTGAAAAATGCCAGCTTTGGGAGTTGGAGAGGGGGGTTTGAGTCCCTTCTTCCTGATGGGTGGTGTAGTAACTCTAAGAAGGGGTTTAGTCTTCAATCTTTGGCTTACAAGACCAATGTTTTTATAAACTATTAGAGTAAATTAGAGTTTTAGTAGTTTGTTCTCTAAAACGGCTGCGAGGGGGAATAGAACTAGAATGATTATGAAGTAGGAGAATGAGGCTAGTTGGCCAATAATAATAAATGGGTGTTCTACTGGCTGGCTGCCTACTCAGGTTAGGATGAGGACGTTTGCAACTAATGTTCAGAATAGGATTTGTGATAGTGGGCGGAAGGTTATTGATCGTAGTTTTGATGTATGTAGTAGTGGAGTTAGGAATAGTACTAAAATAGAAGCAGCTAGGGCTAATACGCCTCCTAGTTTGTTTGGGATGGATCGGAGGATGGCGTATGCGAATAGGAAGTATCATTCGGGTTTGATGTGGGGTGGAGTGACTAGGGGGTTGGCTGGGGTGAAGTTTTCTGGGTCGCCTAGAAGGTTGGGGGTGAATAGGGCTAGTGAGACGAGTAGGGAGAGTATTAGTACGAATCCTAGAATGTCTTTGATGGTGTAATAGGGATGGAAGGGGATTTTATCGCAGTCTGATGGGATGCCTAGTGGGTTGTTTGACCCTGTTTCGTGGAGGAAGGTGAGGTGAACAAGGGTAAGTCCTACGATGACGAATGGGAGTAGGAAGTGAAGGGCGAAGAATCGGGTTAGTGTGGGATTGTCAACGGAGAATCCGCCTCAGGCTCATTCTACTAGTGTTTGTCCGATGTAGGGGATTGCTGAGAATAGATTTGTAATTACGGTAGCTCCTCAGAATGATATTTGGCCTCATGGCAGTACGTATCCTACGAAAGCAGTTGCTATGAGGGTTAAGAGAAGAATCACTCCGACGTTTCAGGTTTCTTTGTTCAGGTATGAGCCGTAGTATAGTCCTCGGCCGATGTGTAGGTAGATACAGATGAAGAAGAAGGAGGCTCCGTTTGCGTGTAGGTTGCGGATGAGTCAGCCGAATTGTACGTCTCGGCATATGTGAGCTACGGAGGAGAAGGCGAGGTTAGTGTCTGCTGTGTAGTGTATAGCTAGTAGGAGGCCTGTGATGATTTGGGTGATCAGGCAGATGCCTAGTAGGGATCCAAAGTTTCATCAGGTTGAGATGTTTGATGGTGCTGGGAGGTCGATTAGAGCGTCGTTGATGATTTTGAGGATTTGGTGGTTTTTACGAAGATTGAGGGCCATTGATTGTTTCTGTATGTGGATGTGAGGATGATGAGGATGGATAGGGCGAATGATCCTAGGTAGGCTTTGATTAGGCCTGAGTGGAGGGTGGTGGCGGCTTTTGCTGCTGTTAGTTGTAGGTTGGCAAGTCCTTCTGGGCCTAGTATTTTATATCAGGAGAGGTCGATTAAGTGGGAGGCAATGTTTTGCCCTCCTTTGAGGAAGTTGGTTATGCTTAGGCGGTGGATTAAGGGGTTGAAGTATCCTAGGGATGTTGAGAAGTTTGAAAGGGTAGTTTGTTTTGTGAGAATAAGTGTTTGGGTTATTTTTGAGATTTCTAGGGCGAGGGCGATGCCTAGGGCTGTTACGATTAGGGCTGTTATTTTGATGGAGAGTGGTATGGTTATTGGAGGAGTTTTTGTTGGGATGATGAATGAGGTGATGAGGAATCCTGCTAGGATACTTCCTAGTGCAAGTCGGGTAATGGGGGAGGTCACTGCGGGGTTGTTTTCATTTACTGGGGTTAAGGGGGGAATCCGAACGAAGCCGGTCTGTACTAGTACGGTCATACGGATTGTATAGACTGCAGTGAATGATGTGGCTAGGAGGGTTAGGATTAGGGCTCAGGTGTTTAGGTATGATGTGTTTAGGCTTTCGATGATTTGGTCTTTTGAGTAAAATCCTGCTAGGAAGGGTGTTCCTATTAGGGCTAGGTTTCCGATAGTGAGGCATGCAGTGGTTGTGGGGAGTATTTTTTGGAGTCCTCCTATTTTTCGAATATCTTGTTCACCGTTTAGGCTGTGGATGATAGATCCTGAGCATAGGAAAAGCATAGCTTTGAAGAATGCGTGGGTTGAGATATGGAGGAAGGCTAGTTCGGGTAGGTTTAATCCGATTGTAACTATTATTAGGCCTAGTTGGCTTGAGGTGGAGAAGGCAATAATTTTTTTAATGTCGTTTTGGGTGAGGGCGCATGTGGCTGCGAATAGTGTGGTTAAGGCACCTAGGCATAGGCATAGGGTTAGGGCGGTTGGGTTATTATTGAATAGGGGATGGGTTCGGATTAATAGGAAGATTCCTGCTACCACTATCGTGCTGGAATGAAGTAAAGCGGATACGGGGGTTGGTCCTTCCATTGCAGCTGGAAGTCATGGATGGAGGCCGAATTGGGCGGATTTTCCGGTTGCGGCTAGGATGAGACCTAATAGTGGTAGTGTGGGGGTTTGGGATGGGGTGGAAAGTTGTTGGATTTCTCAGGTGTTTATGGTAGAGGCTAGTCATGCTATACAAAGGATAAGGCCAACGTCTCCGATTCGATTGTATAGGACGGCTTGGAGGGCGGCGGTGTTGGCTTCTGCTCGGCCATGTCATCAGCTGATTAGTAGGAATGATATGATTCCGACTCCTTCTCAACCGATGAACAGGACAAATAGGTTGTTGGCGATGATTAGGATGAGTATGGCAATTAGGAAGAATAGTAGGTATGTAAAAAATTTTGTGATGTAGGGGTCTGATGCTATGTATCATGTTGCAAATTGTAGGATGGACCATGACACGAATAGTGCGATAGGGAAGAATGTGAGAGAGTAGAAGTCTATTTTTAGGCTGATTGGAATTTTGAAGGTTATGATGAATTTTCATTCTCATAATGAGGTGAGGCTTTCTGTCCCTGAGTAGATGTAGATTGTTATTGGGACTAGGCTGATTAGGAAGGAGGTTTTGACTGTGTTTGTGATTGTGTTAGGGGTGTTTTTAAGGTTGTTGGACAGAAGAGGGAATAGGATAGGAGTAGAGAGGGTTGCTAGGGTTAAGAGTATAAATGTGTTTAGGACTATTGAGAGGTCCATTACTTTCACTTGGATTTGCACCAAGATGAGTGGCTCCTAAGACCATTGGATTACTGTTATCCTTTGAAAGTAAGGAGACTGAGGTTTTATGCTCAGGCACAAGAGTTAGCAGTTCTCGCTGGTTTCACCTCTCCTCGGCAGGTAAGAAGGGTTTAACTTCTATTTTTAGAGTCACGGTCTAATGTTTTGGTTGAAACTATACTTGCATGCGGGGATGCCGGAGATTAATTCGGGTTTGAGGATTAGGAGTATTATAGGGATTATGTGAAGGGCTATTAGGAGATGTTCTCGTGTAGAAGAGTTTTGGATTGAGGTAATGTGGGATGGAAGGGTGCCTCGTTGTGTCATTGTTAATATGTATAGGGTGTATGAGGCAGTAAGTAAGATTGCGGCTCCTGTTAGGATGATGGTGAAGGAGGATCAGTTGAAGAGTGCGATTACGATGGTAAGTTCTGCTATGAGGTTTGTTGTTGGGGGAAGGGCCATGTTTGTTAGGTTGGCTAGTAGTCATCAGGTGGCTATGAGTGGTAGGAGGGGTTGGATTCCTCGTGTGAGTAGGAGGATTCGGCTATGGGTTCGTTCGTAGTTGGTGTTGGCTAGACAGAATAGTATTGAGGATGTTAGGCCGTGGGAGATTATTAGGATTATTGCCCCTGAGAATGCTCATTGGGTTTGGATTATGGTTGCGGCTACAACTAGTCCTATGTGGCTGACAGACGAATAGGCGATTAGCGATTTTAGGTCGATTTGGCGTAGGCAGATGGCGCTGGTTATTAGTGCTCCTCACAGGGCTAAGGTGATGAAGGGATAATGTAGGTTATTTGACGAGGGGTTCACTAGGATTGTAATTCGTATAATGCCGTAGCCTCCTAGTTTTAGGAGTAGGGCTGCTAGTAGCATGGATCCGGCGATGGGGGCTTCTACATGGGCTTTTGGTAGTCATAGGTGGAGGCCATATAGGGGGGCTTTGACCATGAAGGCTAGTAATAGGGCTAGGCTTGCGGCCAGGCTTGATCAAGAGGAGTTTAGTGGGTGGTGAGAGAGCTTAAGTGCTGGTAGGTATAGTGTTCCGATTTGGTTATGCAGGTGTAGGATGGCAATGAGTAGTGGGAGTGAGCTGGCGAGCGTGTAGAATAGTAGGTAAATGCCAGCGTTTAGGCGTTCTGGTTGGTTTCCTCATCGTGTAATGAGGATTAGGGTGGGGATAAGTGTGGCTTCGAATGCGATGTAAAAAAGTATCAGTTCTGAGGCTGAGAAGGCTAGTAGGATGAATAATTGGGCTGAGATAACTGTTAGGGCGAAGACTCGTTTGCGGTTAATGGGTTCTTGCTCTAGGTGGTTTTGGCTTGCTATGATTATGAGAGGGAGAAGTCAGCATGAGAGTACTAGGAGAGGGGAGGAGATTTGGTCGATAGATGTTCAGGGGGTTAAGCCTTTGTTTGGGTAGTATGTTGGTGTGAGTCATTGGAGGCTGATGGTAGCGATTAGTAGGCTGTATAGTGTGATGTTGGTTCATAGGTGTTTGCGAGGGGAGAAGAGGGTCAGGGGAAGGAGTATAGCGGTTGGGGCGATGATTTTTAGCATTGTAGGAGGTTGAAGTTGTGTAGGTGGTCGGACCCGTGGGTTCGGGTTGAGGCTACTAGTAGGGCCAGGCCTGTTCCTGCTTCGCAGGCGGAGAATGTTAGTATAAGAATGGGTAGGATAGTGGAGATTGATGATTGTGTTTGGATAGGCCATATAGCTAAGGCAATGTATATGGAGAGTATCATGCTCTCTAAACATAGTAGGGCTGAGATTAGGTGAGTTCGGTGGAAGGCTAGGCCTAGGCTGCTTAGGGTAAAGGCTGAGTAGAAACTTAGGTGGAGGTAGGACATAAAGAAAGTTATAGGGTAGGAGCTATAATTTGTTGAGTCGAAATCAACCGTCTTGGTTAGACTAACTTTCTGTTATTCTGCCCATTCTAATCCTCCTTGAATTCATTCGTACACTAGGCCTAGGGTGAGGAGGAGGATGAGTGTGGAGGTTCAAGTTAGGGTGGTGACAGGGGATTGTAATTGGGTAGCTCATGGTAGTGGGAGGAGTAGGGCGATCTCTAGGTCGAATAGGAGGAATAGGATAGCTACTAGGAAGAAGCGAATTGAAAAGGGAAGTCGAGCAGATCCTAGGGGGTCGAATCCGCATTCGTATGGTGATAGTTTTTCTGAGTCTGGGTTTATTTGGGCGAGTCAAAAGTTTAGTGCGGTTAAGAGGATGCTCAGGGTCAGTGATAGGGTTAGTATGAATAGGATTATGTTTATTACTCTTCTCTGGGTTTAAACCAGATTCTAAGGATTGGAAGTCGATTGTAATTAATATACTAGAAGAGTAAGATCCTCATCAGTAGATAGAGATGTAGAGGAATAATCATACGACGTCTACGAAGTGTCAGTATCAAGCGGCTGCTTCGAATCCGAAGTGATGGTTTGATGTGAAGTGGTATTTAATTAGTCGTAGTAGGCATACTAGTAGGAATGTAGAGCCAATAATTACGTGAAGACCGTGGAATCCGGTAGCAACGAAGAATGTTGAGCCGTAGACTCCGTCAGCAATTGAGAAGGGGGCTTCGTAGTACTCCATGGCTTGTAGAGCTGTAAAGTAGAATCCTAGGAGGACTGTTAGGGATAGGGCCTGGATTGCTTGTTTTCGGTTGGCTTCTGTGATACTATGGTGAGCTCATGTAACGGTGACCCCTGAGGCTAGTAGGATGGCGGTGTTTAGGAGTGGGACTTCTATGGGGTTGAGGGGTTTAATTCCGACGGGAGGTCATTGTCCTCCTAGTTCGGGCGTGGGAGCTAGGCTTGAGTGGAAGAAAGCTCAGAAGAAACCTAGGAAGAAGAAGGCTTCTGATGTGATGAATAGGGCTATTCCGTATCGTAGGCCTTTTTGGACGGTAGGAGTGTGGTGGCCTTGGAATGTGCTTTCTCGTACAATGTCGCGTCATCATTGGAATATTACTAGGATGGTTGAGATTAGACCTAGGATTAGAAGTCGTGGAGAGTTGTAGTGGAATCATATTGTTAGTCCTGAGGTAGTTAGGAGGGCGGCAGCCGCTCCTAGAATAGGTCATGGGCTTGGATCAACTATGTGGTAAGAATGTGCTTGGTGTGCCATTGGGGTTAGATGTTTTCTTGTAGGTAGAGGCTTAGTAGGAGGACGAAAACGTAAGCTTGGATTATTGCTACTGCCACTTCTAGAATGGTTAGTAGGAATAGAACTAGGAAGGTTAGGAGGGATACTGCGGGTATTGTGGAGAATAGGGCTGTTGTGGCTGTGGAAATGAGTTGAATGAGAAGGTGTCCTGCTGTGAGGTTGGCTGTTAAGCGCACTCCTAGTGCTAGTGGGCGGATAAGTAGGCTTGTTGTTTCAATTAGGATGAGGGCTGGGATTAGTGGTGTAGGTGTGCCTTCTGGTAGGAGGTGAGCTAGAGAGGCAGATGGTTGGTTTCGTAATCCTGTTAGTAGGGTGGCTAGTCACAGGGGGAAGGCTAGGGCTAGGTTTATGGATAGTTGAGTGGTTGGAGTGAATGTGTAGGGCAGTAGGCCTAGCAAGTTGATAAGTAGGAGGAAGATTATAAGGGATGTTAGGATTAGGGCTCATTTGTGCCCTTTTTTGTCTAGGGGCATTATTAGTTGTTTTGTGACTAGATTAATGAATCACAGTTGGAGGGTTGATAGTCGGTTAGTAATTCATCGGTTGTCTAGGGATGGGAGAAGAAGAGCAGGGAATACTATTGAGATGAGGATGAGTGGGATTCCTAGGAGGGATGGGCTTGAAAATTGGTCGAAGAAGCTTAGGTTCATGGTCAGGTTCAAGGGGTAGTGGTTGGAGCGATGGATGGTTTGTTAGATGGTGGGTTTATTGATACAAATGATAGGAGTTTTGGTTGGATGATTAAAGAGAAGGTGAGTCACGAAGTAAGCATGATAAAAAATCAGGGGGTGGGGTTTAGTTGAGGCATATCATTAAGGAGGGGGAAAGTCCCTCTTTCTTTAGCTTAAAAGGCTAATGCTGGTTCATAGCTTCTTAATGATTAGGATGGTATTAGAGAGGATCAGTTCTCGAAGTCAGCTAGTGGAGTAGATTCTACTACAATTGGTATGAAGCTATGATTAGCTCCGCAGATCTCTGAGCACTGTCCGTAGAAGACTCCTGGTCGAGAGGCAAGGAAGGAGGTTTGGTTGAGGCGTCCTGGGATTGCGTCGGTTTTTACGCCTAGGCTTGGAACGGCTCATGAGTGGAGGACATCATCGGCGGTGACGATAACTCGGATAGTGGAATTTATAGGGACAATAACGCGATGGTCGACTTCTAGTAATCGGAAATGTCCTAGGGGTAGGTCTGTTGTTGGGATCATGTAGGAGTCGAATGTTAATTCTTTGAGATCGGTGTATTCGTAGGTTCAGTATCATTGGTGGCCGATGGCTTTTAGGGTTAGGTCAGGTTCGTTGATTTCGTCTATTATGTAGAGGATTCGTAGGGATGGTAGGGCAAGCATGACTAAGACTATGGCGGGGAGGATTGTTCAGACTAGTTCAATTACTTGTGCGTTGACCGTGTTTGATGTTAGTTTTTCTGTGAGTGTGTGGGTTAATAGGTATAGGACCAGGCTGCAGATGGCTAGTGCGACCATTAGGGCGTGGTCGTGGAATCCTATAAGTTCTTCTATGATTGGTGAGGAGGCGTCTTGGAAGTTAAGTTGTGAGTGGTTGGCCATATTTAGGTGGAGATGTGCTGGGTTTTCACCTGCAATTTAGTCTTGACAAGGCTATGTAATTATTTTACTAACATCTCTATGAGAAAGAAGCATAAGTGGTTTATGCGGTTGGCTTGAAACCAACATATGGGGGTTCGACTCCTTCCTTTCTTGAACTTGGACGAAGGCAGGTTCTTCGAAAGTGTGGAATGGGGGTGGGCAGCCATGGATTCATTCGACATTAGTGCTGGTTAGTTCCGGCTGTAGTACTTTACGTTTTGATGCGAAGGCTTCTCAGATAATGAATACTAGTATGATTACAGCTGTTAGCGAGATGAGTGAACCTACAGAGGAGATGGTGTTTCATAGTGTGTAGGCGTCTGGGTAATCTGAGTATCGTCGCGGCATGCCAGCTAGGCCTAGGAAGTGTTGGGGGAAGAAGGTTAAGTTTACACCTACGAATATTACGCCAAAGTGTGCTTTGGCTCATGTTGAGTGGAGGGTGTAACCAGTGAATAGGGGGAATCAGTGGGTAAAGCCCGCTAAGATTGCAAATACTGCTCCTATGGATAGTACGTAGTGGAAGTGGGCTACTACATAATAGGTGTCGTGTAGGGCAACGTCCAGTGAAGAGTTTGCTAGGACGATACCTGTTAAACCTCCAATGGTGAATAGGAAGATGAATCCCAGGGCTCATAGTATTGGGGGGTCTCATTTAATTGTTCCTCCGTGGAGTGTGGCTAGTCAGCTAAATACTTTGATTCCGGTTGGGATAGCGATGATTATAGTGGCTGATGTAAAGTAAGCTCGGGTGTCAACGTCCATTCCTACTGTAAATATGTGGTGGGCTCAGACAATAAAGCCTAGGAATCCGATAGATAGCATGGCTCATACCATTCCTATGTAACCGAATGGTTCTTTTTTGCCTGAGTAGTATGTTACGACGTGAGAGATGATTCCGAATCCTGGGAGGATTAGGATGTAGACTTCTGGATGACCGAAGAATCAGAAGAGATGTTGATATAGGACGGGATCTCCTCCTCCAGCTGGGTCGAAGAATGTGGTGTTGAGGTTGCGGTCTGTAAGGAGCATTGTGATCCCTGCAGCTAGGACTGGGAGGGAAAGGAGTAGGAGGACTGCAGTGATTAGGACCGATCAGACAAATAGTGGGGTTTGGTATTGTGAGAGGGCAGGAGGTTTCATGTTAATTGCTGTTGTAATGAAGTTGATTGCCCCTAGGATTGAGGAAATACCGGCCAGATGTAGAGAAAAGATTGCAAGGTCGACTGAGGCTCCGGCGTGGGCTAAGTTGCCAGCTAGTGGAGGGTACACTGTTCAGCCTGTACCTACACCTGCTTCAACTGTGGATGATGCTAGGAGGAGAAGGAATGATGGTGGGAGTAGTCAGAAGCTTATGTTGTTTATTCGTGGGAATGCTATGTCTGGGGCTCCGATTATTAGGGGGACTAGTCAGTTTCCGAATCCTCCGATTATAATCGGCATAACTATAAAGAAAATTATTACGAAGGCATGGGCCGTGACAACTACATTGTAGACTTGGTCGTCTCCCAGAAGGGCTCCGGGTTGGCCTAGTTCTGCTCGAATGAGGAGGCTTAGGGCGGTACCCACTATTCCGGCTCATGCGCCGAAGATTAGGTATAGGGTCCCGATGTCTTTGTGGTTGGTTGAGAATAATCATCGGTTAATGAATGTCACAGGTAAGATGGCTGAGTGTTTAAGCGTTAGGCTGTAGTCCTTTTTACAGAGGTTCAATTCCTCTTCTTATCGGCTCTGTAGTGAAGTTCATAGTGAGTTGCAAGCTCATTGATGTGCATTAATTATGTACCGGAGCCTTAGGCAGAAGCCTGTTGGTTAGGGCATATAGCTGTTAACTATAGTATCGTGGGATCGAAGCCCATCTGTCTAGTAGATTATAAGGTCCTAGCTTAATTAAAGCACCTGAGTTGCATTTAGGGGATGCAGGGTAGTGGCCTGCGGACTTTAGCAGAAACTAAGAGGGTTTAACTCTTGTTTAAGGCTTTGAAGGCCTTCGGTTTAAGTAATCCTAAGTTTCTTAAACAATGGTGATAATCATGGGTGAGATGGGGAGAAGAATGACGGACATGGTTGTTAAGATAGCGATTGTGATGTTGGTTGATTTGTTAGTACGTCATTGCTTCATGTGATTTGTAGTGTGTGGGGGGAGTGTAATGGTTGTGCAGTATGCGAGTCGAAGGTAGAAGAAAAGACTAAGTAGGGATAGGAGGGAAATGATCGTGGCTGCTGGGGCTATGTCTTGTTTAGTTAATTCTTGAATGATAAGTCATTTGGGTAAGAAACCCGTTAGGGGAGGGAGGCCTGCAAGGGAGAGTAAGGTTAGGAGTAATATTGCATTTAAAGATGGTATTTTGGTTCATGCAGTTATAAGGGTGGATAGTTTTAGTACTTTGATTGTGTTCAGGGTGAGGAAGATGGTTGCGGTTATTATAGCGTACAGATAGAAGTTGAGGAGGGTGAGTTTAGGGTTATAAATGATGATGATTGCTATTCATCCTAGGTGGGAGATGGAGGAGAAAGCTAGGATTTTTCGGATTTGTGTTTGATTGAGCCCTATTCATCCTCCTAGAGCTGTTGAGAGGATGGCTAGGGTAGTTAGTAGGGTTGGGTTTAATGAAGGGGAGGTTATATAGAGTAGTGTGATTGGGGGGAGTTTTATGATTGTTGACAGGAGGAGGCCAGTGGTTAGGGGAGAACCTTGGAGTACTTCTGGGAATCAGAAGTGGAATGGTACCAGGCCTAGTTTTATTGCGATTGCTGAGGTGAGAATTAAGGAGGATGCTGGGTGAGTGAGCTGGGTGATGTCTCATTGCCCGGTGTGTCATGCGTTGGTTATGCTGGAGAATAAGACGAGGGCAGAAGCAGCTGCTTGTGTAAGAAAGTATTTAGTGGCAGCTTCAATGGCTCGTGGGTGATGAGATTTTGAGATTAGAGGTAGGATGGCAAGCGTATTGATCTCAAGGCCGGTTCAGGCTATGATTCAATGGTTGCTTGAGATGGTAATGGTCGTTCCTAGGAGTAAGCTGGCGATGAAGATTAGATTTGCTTGGGGGTTTATTAGTAGGGGAAGGAGTTGAACCATCATTTTCGGGGTATGGGCCCGATAGCTTGTTTAGCTTACCCTACTAGAAAGTAATATAAAGGAAGTATGGAGGGTTTTGATCCCTCTAGTGTAGGTTCGATTCCTGCCTTTCTAAGTGTAGGAAATGAGAGGGTTGGTGTACCTCCATGTTCACTTTATCATAGTGACCCTTAATGTTCAGGCACATTTCCAATTGAGGCCTTAGATAAGGGGGCAGGCCCGCGTAGCAGATTGGTATGCTGGTGTGTCAGAGGCAGAGGGCTAGGGTGAGTGGCAAGAAGTTCTTTCATAGTAGGTGTATTAGTTGGTCGTATCGAAATCGTGGGTAAGAGGCACGAATTCACAGGAAACCTGCTGATAAAAGTAGGACTTTTGTAGCTAAAATGACGGGAAATAGTTCTTGAGGGGGGTTGAGGAAGCTTGGGTTGAAGAATAGGATTGTGGTTAGTGTGTTCATGAGTATGATGTTTGCGTATTCCGCTAAGAAGAAAAGTGCGAAAGGGCCTGCTGCATACTCTACATTAAATCCAGATACTAGTTCAGACTCTCCTTCTGTTAAATCGAATGGGGCGCGGTTGGTTTCAGCTAATGTAGAGACGTATCATATTATGGCTAGGGGTCAGCATGAGAAGATGAGGTATAGGGGTTCTTGGGTGATTGCTAGGGTGTTAAGTGTGTAGTTGCCACTGAGAAGAACGACGGAGAGTAGGATGATAGCTAAAGTAACTTCATAGGAGATTGTCTGAGCTACCGCTCGTAGTGCCCCAATTAGGGCGTATTTGGAATTGGAGGCTCAACCTGATCATAGAATGGAGTACACTGCTAGGCTAGATATGGCTAGTAGAAAGAGTAACCCTAGATTGAGGTCTGCTAGGGAGAATGGGAGGGGTAATGGGGTTCAGATTGAAATTGCTAAGAGTAGAGCCAGCATTGGGGTAGCGATAAATAGGATTGGGGAGGATGTTGATGGGCGGATGGGTTCTTTGATGAATAGTTTCACTCCATCTGCCAAGGGTTGGAGGAGTCCGAAGGGGCCAACGATGTTTGGGCCCTTTCGGCCTTGTATGTAGCTTAGAATTTTGCGCTCTACTAGTGTGAGGAAGGCTACTGCGATTAAGATTGGGAGGGCATAGGAGAGGGCTATAATGAGGTTGATTAGGAGGGGGTAGTTGGTCATGGAAGGTGGTTTGGGTGAAGCTAGGGAGAGGATTTGAACCTCTGAGTTAAAGGACTTAAGCCTTTTGCATTTTCCGAGCTCTGCCACGCTAGCTAGTCCTTTTCTTGGACGTGATGTGGTGTAGTAGCCTTTTGTAATTTAGTTGTTTTCATTACTTAAGGCGAAGGCTTGCTTGTGGTATTGGCCTCACTTTTCCTATCCTTTCGTACTGGGAAGAGTTCATCATAGATAGAAACCGACCTGGATTACTCCGGTCTGAACTCAGATCACGTAGGACTGTTAATCGTTGAACAAACGAACCCTTAGTAGCGGCTGCACCACTAGGATGTCCTGATCCAACATCGAGGTCGTAAACCTCCTCGTCGATACGGACTCTCGGAGGAGATTGCGCTGTTATCCCTGGGGTAGCTTGGTCCATTGATCAATTGTATTGGGTCTGGGTGCTATTAGCACGTTGAGGGGTTGCTCTTAGTCTAGAGGTGTGGTCTAGTTTTTGGAGGTTTTGTTTTGCTCCAAGGTCGCCCCAACCGAAAAAATGCAGACCATAATCCTAATGAGTTAGTAAACCTGGTAGGTGTGTATGTATCTTAGGGTGGTTGCTGATTTTAAAGTTCCACAGGGTCTTCTCGTCTTATGGGTTTATCCCTGCTTTTGTACAGGGAGATCAATTTCACCGATTGCCTGTAAGAGACAGTTAAGACCTCGTTTAGCCATTCATACTAGTCTCGATTTATGGGACAATTGATTGCGCTACCTTTGCACGGTTAGGATACCGCGGCCGTTAAACGTGAGTCACCGGGCAGGCATCACCTTCAATACTTGTTTTAGGTTTGCTGAAGGCTATGTTTTTGGTAAACAGTCGGGCCTTGACGGGTTTGCCTAGTTCCTTTTACAGGTTTTAATCTTTCTTAATGGACGCTCCTCTGTCGGGTTAACAATATGCTTAATACTGTGCTTGTTTTATTTTTCGTATATGGGTGGTTTGTTAATAATGTACGGATGTAAGCTTGCGTCGTAGAGGGAGGACCCTGGTTACTCATTCTAGCATTAATTCTCCTATTTGGGTATAGGTTGGCCTGTTAATGGGGAGGGAGTCGTGTAGTTCTTATATTTTTGTAGGGTAGAGCTTTAACGCACTCTTTGTTGGTGGCTGCTTGAGGGCCCACAATGCAGTTGGGAGGTTGGTACTTATCCGCTTGTAGAGATTGTATTCTTTTTTAAAGGAGCTGTACCTCCTTTAAATAGCCCTTAATTCGCTTCATTAGGGTTTGTGTGTTTTCCTTGGAGAAGAATTAAGAGTGAACTAAGATTCGTTTCACAGGCAACCAGCTATCACCCAGCTCGATTGGCTTTTCACCTCTACTAGCAAGTCATCCCACTCTTTTGCCACAGAGACGGGTTCGCTCAATAATAGCTGCTCGCAAGTAGCTCGCTTGGGTTTCGGGGAGGCAAACTTAAATTCATTTTGCTTGGTTTTTCTTGCTAGACCATGATGCAAAAGGTACAAGGGTTGATCTTTGCTGTTTATAGCTTAGGTGTTTCATTGTTATTTCATCTTTCCCTTACGGTACGTGGTCTCTATCGCGCCAATGGTGTCTTTTCTATCGCCTATACTGGGACTGATAAATGCTTTAGTTGGGTGTAGGGAGTAGCTTTGTTATTCCAGGTCATGTCGATTGGGCTAGAGTTTGGCATCAAGACGATCTGATGTTAGCAGACATTTTTCAGGTGTAAGCTGAATGCTTTTGTTTAAGCTACGTCTTGGTAGTCTAAGTGCACCTTCCGGTACACTTACCTTGTTACGACTTACCTCATCTTTGGCTGGATATCGTATTAATTTATGGGGGGGGGGGGGCGCCTGTGAGGAGGGTGACGGGCGGTATGTACGTGTCCCAGGGCCGGCTTAAAGAGGGCTCGATTGTCCCACTTTACTGCTAAATCCGCCTTCCAGGGGTTATTTCATACCCCTTTGCCGTTGTGTTCTAGTCTAGAAAATGTAGCCCATTACTACCATTCCATAGGCTATACCTTGACCTGTCTTATTAGCGTGGTGGGGCTATTGCGCTCACTGTTGAACTTTCAGGGGAGGTGGGCTGGCGACGGCGGTATGTAGGCTGTTTTGGCAAGGAATGGTTAGGTATAACGTGGATCATCGATTACAGAACAGGCTCCTCTAGGTGGGTTTGGGGCACCGCCAAGTCCTTAGAGTTTTAAGCGTTGGTGCTCGTAGTTCTCGGGCGGATGCTTTAGTAGGTGTAAGCATCAAGATTTAGGGCCAGGCATAGTGGGGTATCTAATCCCAGTTTGGGTCCTGGCTTTCGTGGAGTTCAATTAATCGTTGTTCTAAGATTTTCTTCGGAGAAGAGGTCTTATTGGCATCTTGGGCTTGTGACAGCTCAGTTGCTTTTTGATCTTAGTTGATTGGATAACATGTGACCACTCTTTACGCCGTTATAATGTTAATTTGGGTCTCCTGTATGACCGCGGTGGCTGGCACAGGATTTACCAACCCTGGGTTTGCTATGGCTAAGTCAAGTTTACACTCATTGCTTAATATTAACTACTGCTGATTACCCGTGGGGGTGTGGCAAGTGCAAGGCGTCTTGGGCTACGGTTAATGGTGAGCCTGATACCCGCTCCTATCTACCTAATTAAGGTGTCCAGGGCATCTACACTGGATCGCGGATACTTGCATGTATATACCTAGCAAAAACTAACAGTAAGGTTAGGACTAAGTCTTTTGTCCTTGGGTGTGTGTGGCAGCCATCTTGACATCTTCAGTGTCATGCTTTTTATAAGCTACAAGAAC